GATTATAGAGCCGTATGCAATGCACAAAAGATGATGCCCGTACGGTTGTTCAATTCTATCTTTTTTCCTATTATTCTTTATCTTTCTTTTCTGTTCGTTTCACCACATCAGAAGGAAAACCCTTATATCATCAGGGTAATGATCCATCAACCCGCTAGTTCTTTTTATGAAGCGCAGACGGGAGAATTTATCCTAGAAGCGGAAGAACTGCTGAAACTACGCGAAACCATCACAAGGGTTTATGTCCAAAGGACGGGAAAACCGTTATGGGTTGTATCTGAAGACATGGAAAGAGACGTTTTTATGTCAGCAACAGAAGCCCAAGCTTATGGAATTGTTGATCTTGTCGCAGTTCAATGACAAAAAAACGGATTTTGTGAAAATCCTTAAGATTTTCTCTCCAAGTTTTCTAATTAAATAGAAAAAATTCATAATCATACGGTTAGGATCAATCTAAACCAGCCCATATATGTATATGAGTCAACATGCCAACTATTAAACAACTTATTAGAAATACAAGACAGCCGATTCGAAATGTCACAAAATCCCCCGCTCTTCGGGGATGTCCTCAGCGTCGAGGAACATGTACTAGGGTGTATGTGCGACTCGTTTCGATCCTGAGCAAAAGCAAGAAAACGAATTTCCCGTATGAATAATCAGTACCACTAAATAGATAGTGAATGGAGTTCCTTTCTCCATTCACTATCACTATCTAAAACTAAAAAAAAGCAAATTGATCCCTCTATTGCGATTGTGTCTAAAGTTTATGGTTTCTATTGGTGCGAACCCAATCACCTAAATTTCCGATGAGAAGCAATTCTCCATTGATAGCAAATGGTTATCCATTAAACGGAGGAAATCTTATTGAAAAAAAAAGAAAAATCAGGTTTTCACTCGGTCAAGAACGGACTACGAGGGTCAGCTACCCCAGCTAACTTGCATAAGTAAATACCGTTACTGTATACGTGGGTCTGATTTCGAAAGACCTGTTACTGAATAATTCACGGGTAGAGCCAAAGAGTGTGGTATGAACTATACAAGTTACCAATAACATTGATGAAATGAAGTAAAGGCTCCGGTGTATAAAGAAGACCTCGCCGTTTAAGAAGTAACCATAGAAACGATGGAACCCCACTATTTCTATTTCTTTATCCATTTTTCTATTTTTTTTATTGATTCAACTAGCAAAGGAAAGTTCCTTATTTCTTTCGTATTTCGCAGTAAAATACCTAAAAAATCGTGGCCAGGAAGGTTTAGAGTAGCCAAAGCCATTGGTATTTTTTTTTACACATTGGAAAAATCCGTTTGGTTATTCAAATAGACCGAGACGTGGAAAAGAATAACTGAAAGAAAAGAAATCAATTAGTTATTTGTCAAAGTTTTATTTATTCAATGACCAGAATTAAACGCGGATATATAGCTCGGAGACGTAGAACAAAAATTCGTTTATTTGCCTCAAGCTTTCGAGGGGCTGATTCAAGACTGACTCGAACTATTACTCAACAGAAAATAAGAGCTTTGGTTTCGGCTCATCGGGATAGGGGCAAGCAAAAAAGAGATTTTCGTCGTTTGTGGATCACTCGGATAAACGCAGTAATTCGAGAAGGGGGGGTATACTATATTTATAGTGTATTAATACATGATCTATACAAGAGAGAGTTGCGTCTTAATCGTAAAATACTAGCCCAAATAGCTATATCAAATAAAAATTGTCTTTATATGATTTCCAACGAAATCAGAAAAGAAGTAGATTGTAAAGAATACACCAGAATAGAATAATTTTATGGAGTTCCCCGGAGCATGAACTCCGGGAAGGTAGAGTCGCAATTAATATGAGAAAATAGCCTAAAAATAAATGAACACGTTCAATAGAAAATCTTTTTTTCGTTTTGTTTTTCTGACATACACGATAATAAGATCGGGCTTCTCGGATCTGTGTCGAACAAAAAACCAATCCGCGCTTGAGTTCGGATTGGAATTCTGATTCAAGTGAACAAAGAATAAGCCTATTTCTTTCTGGTTCTAAGACGAGTAATTCTAGCGGTCGATTCAGCTCTTTCAAATTGTTTCTCATTATTGAGAAAGGGTAACAAAGATAAAATACGAGCTTGTTTTATAGCAATAGTAATTAATCGTTGTTGTTTCAAGGTTAATCTATTTACTCGTCTAGATAATATTTTTCCTTGTTCACTAATAAATCGACTAATTAAATTCATGTTTTTATAATCAATTCGATCCCCCGATTGAATCGGGGGCAAACGCCTACGAAAAGATCGCTTGGATTTAAGAAAAGGTCGTTTGGATTTATCCATGGTTTATTTATTTAGTTTATTTGTTATCCCGAAAATCCTATTTCTTAATTGTCATTTTAACCCACAAAAGTATTTTTTTATTAATTAAATTAATTAAATTAGTAAAATATGTTCTATTTAGATTTCAATATGCTCCATGTTGTTCTATATAATGTTCTTTTTAGCCTTGAAAGGCTAAGATTCGATCTATTTCTTTATTTCCCTATGAATCGTATGATTGGAACAACAGGGACAGAATTTTCTCAATTCTAATTGATTAGGCGTATTGTGCCGGTTCTTTTGAGTAATATATCTGGAAATGCCCGTTGATACCTTCTTAACACCGGTTCGTATACAACCCTTACATTCCAAAATAACCGTTACGCGTGCATCTTTCCTCTTAGCCATGAATCTCCTTTTGATTTTTGATTTACTCAAGACTTCTATTTCAACTCGAAGAACAGGATCTCGGTTAAAGATCCTGTATTCTTGCCCTAGACTCACATTTTCCTACTCTATTGCTTCTATTATTATTATTATTGTTCTTATCTTATTATTATTGTTCTATTATTAATATTCATCTAATTCGAATTTGAACCCGAGTCTCGCAGACGTTGAATTCACTTTTATACTTTCTCCTTCGTCCCTTATTCAAAAAGGGGAAAAAAGAGAAAGGGGGAGGAGGAGGGATTAGTTAGAGATATAATCAAATATCTCTAATCTTCTTCATTCCTTCCGATGCCAATAACTAGAATGAAAAAAAGGGGAATGTCAGCGCATCCGGGAAAAAACGATTAATCTCTATCAATAGACCTGCTAAAGCCCCGAACCAGAGCGTACTTAGTACTGGGGCAACGGAGAGATATGTTTTTAGATCTCGCATTGAAAAACCTCCTTTTTTATTTAAATACATAAAGATGATGCATATATGATATGATCAGATGCATATGTGGTTAAGGGACACTTAGAGTTGTACACAGAATCCCTAATTAAAATGTAAAACGATCCATAAGGTTTTCCTTTTCTTATTATTATTAATAATAATAATTATATTATATAATTATTAATTAATATTATTATATTATAAGTTAAATGAGACAAAAAAGACAAAATGGGTAGCAAAGTTGTGTTGCTCAGTGGAGGAAATAGGCATGTGGAAAAAAAGACGGGAATTCTCTACAATGACACTATAGAACGATTCAAGGGATGTGGCGCAGCTTGGTAGCGCGTTTGTTTTGGGTACAAAATGTCACGGGTTCAAATCCTGTCATCCCTACCTATTACTGCTCCTTTGAGCAGTAAGGAGGAATCCATTTAGATTGATTCCAATTGCGCGGAATCATTCATTTTTATGAAACTTTTTATGAAACTATAGATTAGAATATATGCATACAAAATAAAACAAAAAAAATAAAATGGATTGGGGTTAGAAAGAGAATCCTTTTTTCTTTACAGTCTTTTCTATTCTGATAAGAAAGCGCTCTTAGTTCAGTTCGGTAGAACGTGGGTCTCCAAAACCCGATGTCGTAGGTTCAAATCCTACAGAGCGTGATTTTTTCTTCGTAGATCGAATTAGGCTCAATCGCTTGCATAGCATTGACCTTCTGGAGATTAAAGAAGGGGAAAAAGAAATTTTAAATTAATCAAAGGTCCAACTGATCACCACGCCTGTATTGTAAATATGCAGTTACGAATAATCCAGCCAAAGTAATAGGAATTAGACCCAACACGATTCCAAATAAAAAAACTTCAATCATTTCATTTGTTTGAAAAGGAGAAAAAAAGAGGAAATATCTATACCTAAATATTAATCAGAATTGACGTGAATCTCAACAACCAAGAATTGAAAATTGACGTGATATGGAACTATAGAATATATGGAATCTTACAGAAGAATTTCCTTTCTTAATTCTTTCTTTCAAATAGACTTTCAAATAGAAATTTTAAATAAGTCGTATCTTGCTCAGACCAATAAATAAGGCTGAAGTTATAGTTAAAGCTACTAGTAGAAAACCGAAATAACCAGTTATAGTAAGCATGAAGGGGCTAAATGAAATGTGGTATTTTTATACATATGTTTCGAAAGCATTTACCTGAGTTTCCCAATAGGAGGATATACAAAAACACGAATTGAAAAAAGAATTTTCAATTGAAAGTTTTTGATTTATCTATCATTAGAGGTGGCACGAACAAAGATAAAGTGACAGGCATATAGAATGAAACTCCTTTTAAATTATTATTTGTGAATTCCATTATTATTATGGAATACAATTTTTCCATTTTTTCGTTTCATTTTTTAAAAAAGCCTCGTTTTTGCAGTTAGATCAAGATTTGGGTTGAGATCCAATTACAATTATTGATTCCAATTTTTTATTCTTTCTTCGCTTTCTTTCATCGAATAGGATTTACTACTCGTATTTATTACTGGACGTACTGGACGATTAACCAATTCCTTAAAACGAAAAAGAGCAAAAAACTGTCTCTACAACCATGAAAGGGAAATTTCTCTATCTCGCATCTACTTAAATTGTGGAAATATGATAATCTCTTTCATTGTAAGAATTTTCTATTAAATACAGCATCATTTTACATCAATAGGTAAAGGAAAGAAAGAAATATATTATTTAGCACTTCTTTTTGATACTGATTCAAATTGCGTTGCTGTGTCAGAAGAAGGATAGTTATACTGATTCGGTATACTCTAAAGAT